TGTAACTAGATATTTAGTGGGTTTTTTATATTTTTGGAGTGCTATATGAAAATAGATATTTAGGGGGTTTTTCATATTTTTGGAGGAATATATAACTATAAATTTAGGGGGTTTTTTTATTTTTGGAGTGCTATATATAAATAGATATTTAGGGGGTTTTTTGTATTTTTGGAGTGCCATATGTAAATAGATATTTAGGGGGTTTTTTATATTTTTGGAGGAATATACAAATATAAATTTGGGGTTTTTTTTTTACTTTTGGAGGGATATATAACTAGATATTTAGGGGGTTTTTTGTATTTTTGGGTGGGGTACTATAAAACTATAAATTTAGGGGGTTTTTTGTATTTTTGGAGTGCTATGTGTAAATAGATATTTAGGGGTTTTTTTATATTTTTGGAGGAATATATATCTAGATATTTAGGGGGTTTTTTTACTTTTGGAGGGATATATAACTAGATATTTAGGGGGTTTTTTGTATTTTTGGGTGGGGTACTATAAAACTATAAATTTGGGGGTTTTTTGTATTTTTGGAGTGCTATGTGTAAATAGCTATTTAGGGGGTTTTTTATATATTTGGAGGAATATGTAACTAGATATTTAGTGGGTTTTTTATATTTTTGGAGGGTATATAACTAGATATTTAGGGGGTTTTTTTACTTTTGGAGGGATATATAATTAGATATTTGGGGGTTTTTTTATTTTTGGGTGGGGTATTATGTAATTAGTTAGTTACATAAATTTTTAAAAGGAGGGTGTGTAAAGTTATTTTAATATAAATAATAAACTTATATAGTTAAATTATTAAAAAAATTGTAGAGGGATTAAATAATGTAAGGTAAGAATTGTAGAAGAAAATAAAGAATAATTCTAAAAAAGATAAAATCTTGTACTTTTTGTATCATGGTTTATAGAGGAATAAAAATAAACTAGATTTCTTGAAAATTTAAGAGCTACTTGAAGGGAAAGATTAGGTGTTGTAATATCTAGGATTTATTCTCAAGTAGAGGTGATATGCCTTTCGATTAAATTTATAGCTAGTTTTGGGCTAAATATATATAAGTATATATAAAATACTAATACGAGCTTATAGCTTATAAGTTCGTTTATTTTTATACTAAATTTTAAAGGATAAGCCTTAAAATTTATTTTATTTACAATGAGTAAGAAGTGGGGATGTTGGTGACTATCTTTTTAAAATTATTATAAATTTAATTAAATTTATTGTGTATATTAGTGGTTGATAGCCCAATTGGTAAATTTGTTTATATTAGTATAAAATGAGTAAATACAAAAAATGACAATTATTTTTTTCTAGAAGATATAAAATTTATATTGTTTTAGGTTAGATAAAATTAAAGAATTCAGCAAGTAAAAGTTTTGCCTGTTTACCAAAGACATCGCTCTTTGATTTTTATAAAGAGTCTTGCCTGCCCGGTGAATGAATAGTATAAACGGCAGTAATTTAAATTACTTTGAAGTAGCGTAATAAGTTGCCCTTTAATTGGGGGAAGGAATGAATGGCTTGACGAGAGCTTAACTGTTTCGATTTTATACATTAAAATTTTTTTGAAGGTTAAAATTCCTAAGTTTTTTTATTAGACGAGAAGACCCTATTGAGCTTAAATAAACAATTTTTAATAAATTTGTGAATATTTAGTTGGGAAATCAAAGTATGAATAGAATTATACTTTTATTTTTTATATGTAAGGATCCATTATAAATATGAAGAAAGAAAAAGTTACCATAGGGATAACAGCGTTATCTTTTTTGAAAGTTCTTATTAAAGAAAAGGATTGCGACCTCGATGTTGAATCAAGATACCCTTAAGGTTGTAGGAGCTGTGTAGGGTTGGTCTGTTCGACCATTAAAATCTTACGTGATTTGAGTTCAGGACGGCGTGAGCTAGTCTGGTTTCTATCTATAAAATACAATTTTAGAATTTTTTGTACGAAAGGACTTAAATTTATATTTTAAATATTTAGGTCTTTTTATTTATATGTTTTGAAAACATAGAGAGGGTTTTAATAAACCCAAAGACTTAGGTTACACTAAGGTGGCAGAGATATGCGTTGGAGTTAAGATCCAAAGATAGGAAATATTCTTTCTTAGTAGTATGGTAAATGGATTTGGGGCAGTTATGGTTAGATTAATTTTAAGTTTAATATTTTTAATTATTTCTTTGTTTGTTTCATGACGATGTGGTTTGGATCGTGAAAAATTAAGAAGATATGAATGTGGATTTGACCCATTAGCTAGGGCTCGTAGACCTTTTTCTTTACGGTTTTTTCTTTTGGCCGTTATTTTCTTAGTGTTTGATGTGGAATTGGTGTTTTTGTTTCCTTATGTTAGTAGGGTTGTGGCTGTTTGTAATGTAATAAGATTAGGGTTACAGGTTTTTTTTTTATTTATTTTAGGTTGAGGACTTTTTCATGAATGAATGGAAGGGTCATTAGAATGAAAGGATTAAAATAATAACTAATTTTTATATGTTATTAGGTGGTTTAGGTTTAAAGCGATTTGAAAAGGTAGTTTTGAGTATGAAAAATATTTTAGTTGGGGAAGGAAGAGTTAAAAAAAAGATGGGGGATTTATTTAGGGGACGTTGGGTTAGGACAACTAATCATAAAGATATTGGTACTTTATATTTTATTTTTGCTTTTTTTACAGGATTAGCGGGAACTAGAATAAGAGTGCTTATTCGATTAGAATTAAGTCAGCCTGGATCAGTGTGAGCCTATAGGAATGACCAAAGATTTTATAATGTTATAGTTACGGCTCATGCTTTAGTTATAATTTTTTTTATAGTAATACCGGGTATAATGGGAGGATTTGGGAACTGGTTAGTCCCTTTGATACTAAAAGCTCCAGATATGGCTTTTGGGCGGCTAAATGCATTAAGGTTTTGATTATTACCATTTTCTTTTTTTTGTTTAGTTACTTCTATACATTTAGATTATGGGGTAGGGACTGGATGGACTATTTACCCTCCTTTAGCTTCTTTGGTTGGTTGGCATAGGTGTGCTATAGAGTATGCTATTTTTTCTCTTCATTTGGCTGGAGCTAGATCGATTGCTGCTTCTATTAATTTTGTTACAACTTCTTATAATTTGCGTCAGGGTGGAGTTGGATTACCCCGAATACCTCTTTTTGTTAGGAGGATTTTAATTACAGCTAAGTTACTTATTCTTTCTATGCCGGTGTTTGCAGGTGCGATTACAATACTTTTATTTGATCGAAATTTTAATAGGAGATTTTTTGATCCTCGAGGAGGGGGGGACCCAATTTTATTTCAGCATTTATTTTGATTTTTTGGTCATCCTGAGGTCTATATTTTAGTTCTCCCTGCGTTTGGGATTATTTCTCATGTATTGAGTTATCAGAGAGGAAAAATATGAGTGTTTGGAAGATTAGGAATAACTTATGCTATATATAGAATTGGACTTTTAGGATTTATTGTGTGAGGCCACCATATATTTACAGTGGGTTTAAATGTGGATAGTCGAGCTTATTTTTCTGCTGTAACTATAGTTATTGCTGTTCCAACGGGAATTAAAGTGTTTAGGTGATTAGCTACTATGGCGGGGGGAACAGCTCGTTGAGATGTTGCTTTTTATTGGGCATTGGGTTTTTTATTTTTGTTTACGTGTGGTGGGTTGACTGGTATTATTTTATCAAGAGCTTCTTTGGATGTGGTTCTTCATGATACTGCCTATGTGGTTGCGCATTTCCATTATGTCCTTAGAATAGGGGTAGTATTTGGTTTATTTGCTGGATTTTTTCAGTGATTTCCTATAGTAACAGGATTAGGGTTAAATCCTTTGTGAGGTAAAGTTCAATTTTTTTTAATATTTTTAGGGGTAAATTTAACTTTTTTTCCAATACATTTTTTAGGTTTGGCTGGAATACCTCGTCGTTATAGTGATTACCCAGACGTTTACTGGTTTTGAAATAAGGTAGCGAGTGTGGGAGCAATATTATCTTTTGTTAGAGTGGTGTGATTTATGTTTGTTTTATGGGAAGGGCTTACATTTCAACGTGTGTTGATTAGTCATTGTTTTCCAGTATCGGCTGGGGAAGCAACTTGTAGGGAGTTCCCCTTAAGTCAGCATAATTTACCTGAAAATTCTTTTATGTTAGATCAAAAATCTCAAAAAAAATTAAATTTACATTTTTAGTGAAGGTAGGAAGCATTATTTGATGCATTTGATTTCGGCTCAAAAGATAGAAAATATTAATTTCCCTACTTAGTTTTTAATTTAAATAAAATTTACTAATTAAACGACTATTAGTAGTTTAGAAAAATATTTGTTTTGGGGGCAGAAGATTTGAGTAATAACTCAATTAATAGATATTATACATAAGAGATGTAAACTAAAAAAGTTGTTGGGCTCATTACTCCAATTATAAGCTGCAGAACGCTTCACTCTTAAACAATAAATCTTGTTCTTAGAGTGTTTATACACATTAGTTTTTCGTGCTAAAATAAAGAATTTTTTTCTTTAAGAATAAAATGCCTCAATTTGCGCCAATAAGCTATTTTTTTCTTTTTTTTTTATTTACTTTAATTTACTTTTTTATCTATGTTTGTATTTGGTGAAGAAAGAAATCTTCTATTTGATTAAAAACTCCTAAAACTGTAGACTAATTTAAGTTAATAAACTCATAATTTGTAGATGGAGTTATCCCAGTTTTAGAAAACAAAGTAACCTAAAAATAGTGTGTAGGATTTAGGGCCTGAAGGTGGAAGGAATTTTTTTTGTATTATCTATTTGGTTTTGGTAGAAGATTAGTAATTTTTATAACAACACATGATAGTTTTAGCAAATTGTGAGGGTAATAACTTTTAAAGGTTTCCAGTAAATTAATTTTGGTAGGAAATGAGAAAGTTATTAATTGATTTAATGTTTAACATAAGGATTTTTAGAGAGCCACAACTTCAGTGAAAAAAATTAAACAATATTCTTAAGATTGATTAAATATTAAATAATGAGAAGAGGCTAAAGAAAGTGCCAGCAGCTGCGGTTAAACTTTTTCTTCAAATTAATTTAAAACGTGGTTTATTTTTTATTTTAAATTAGGAGAGCAATATATTTTTTCTAAGTAAATCTAGGGATAATAATAAATAATATCTTTGAAGAGTAAAATAATGAAGTCTGTATTAGAGACTAGGTTTCTACCTATTATTAAAGATATAAAAGTGAAACGGAGACTACGAATATAATAAATTTAAAGCCTAAAAAACTTGGCGGTGCACTATATCACTTTAGGGGAACCTGATGGTTGATTCGATGATCCACGAAATATCTTACCTTTTAAGAGGTTGTTATACCGCCGTTGATAGTGGAGTTTTTAAGAACGAAGAAGATCTGCTTAATAGATAAATAGGGGCTTTATTTTATCTAGGACTTCAGGTAAACGTGGCGCTAATTAAAAGGGCTTAATTGGGTTACGATTTTATAAAAATCAGGCTTTTTATTGAAATATTTTAAGTAAGTTGGACTTAATAGTAATTACTTAATAGAGAGGGGTAATGAATTGGTGATTGTGTGCGTACAAACTGCCCGATGCTCCCCTATGTATAAAAATGGGGATAAGTCGAAACATGGTAAGATTAGTAGAAATTGATCTTTAGAGAAGTGAGAGAAAGAGGGCGGGGCTAAATGCAGATTTCTAATTTGTTGTTTGAGCAGTTCGAGTCTGTTCTTCTTTCTATGTTTGAATTTTTTCTCTTTTTCTTTTTAGGTGGGTTATTAATATTATTTATACAGAAAAATAGTTTGTTAATGCTTTTGTTGTGTTTTGAATTTTTATTTTTAATGGTTTTTGGTATGTTTGTTTGGGGGGGAGGAATTTATGGTGCCCCTCATGGAGTAATTATATTAGCGGCTTTTGCTGTGGCTGAAGCTGCGGTAGGTTTAAGGCTATTGGTTGGGTTAGTACACATTAGAGGAAGAGAAGGGGTTTTAATTTTGCTGCAGATTTTGTAGCGTAATTTTTTTAAGTGAAATAAATATTGCCTTTATGGGTAATTAATGTGGGGGAGATGGACTTGTGATTTATCTCTCATTTGACGAGGGATCTAAATACTATATAATTTTTCTATATATTTGTGTAAATAAGTCATTTTAAAAAATTACCTCTTCCTAAATAGAAAATTTATAGGGGATTTTGAATAGGCCGTAGAAATTAAATTAGTGTTGTATTCTACATATGATTTAGTTTATGGTATATAATTCAGAGTTAAATTAGTGTCTATATTTTTTTATGTTTGTATAGGGTGTTTTTTGTATTTTTGGGCTATACTATGTAAATGAATTATGGAATTATGTTTGGGGTAGTGATTTGTTTATTAATAGGGTGTTGTATTGGTTCTTTTTTTTTATGATGTAGGTTATTAGTTGGTGTTGGGTTTTTATTTTTGTTTAGTCTTTCGCTAATAAGGGGACAGATAGAAAGTATTTTTTGTGTTTCTGAAAGCTTAATTAGAAGGAATTTAAACAACTCTTTGGTTTTATTAACTTTATGAGTGTATTGTTTAAGTCTTCTTGTTTCTGATGGTCCTAGGAAAAGGGGTCTTATGGATGGTTATTTTGGGTTATTAGGGCTATTAACTATTATTTGTTTAATTTTTTTTAAGGTTGGGGATTTTTTTTACATATATTTATTTTTTGAGGGGGTGTTGATTCCTATTATTTTTATAATTTTAGGCTGGGGTCGTCAACCTGAGCGTTTTGAGTCGGGTCTTTTTATATTAATTTATACTGTATTAGGGTCTATACCTTTATTAATATGTTTAGTATGGTTTTGAGGAGTGAATATAAGGAGTTATTTATTGTTAAGTGGGGAGATAAATTTTAATAGAAGTTTGGCTGTATTTTTAATTAGGTTGGCTTTTTGTGTTAAGATACCTATTTTCAGTGTACATGGGTGATTACCTAAGGCCCATGTGGAGGCTCCTGTGGCAGGTTCTATGATATTGGCTGGGATTTTGTTAAAAATAGGAGTGTATGGTTTAGTTATATTATACTGATTTATTGAAATTAAGTTTGTCTGAATTTTAGAGTTTTTTAGAGTGGTAGGAGCATTGGGGGGGGTTATTAGGGGGGCAATTTGTTTGTATCAAAGGGACATGAAAGCTTTAATTGCGTATTCTTCTGTTTCACATATGTGTTTTTTAATGGTGGGGTTAACAACTATAGGGTGAATTGGATGGGTAGGGGTTACTTTAATGGCAATTTCTCATGGGGTGTGTTCTCCGTGGTTATTTTTCTTAGCTAATTACCTTTCTGATGTAATAGGGACACGTAGGTTGTACATATTAAAAGGGATTGTTTTAAGGATTCCTTTATTAACTTTTTTTATATTTCTAGGGGTTTGTGGTAATATGGCAGTTCCCCCGTGTTTTGCTTTGGTAGCAGAAATTTCTCTTTTTATAGGGGGAACTTTTTTTTCCATGTATTTAGTTTTTCCTATAATAATTTTATGTTTTTTGGCTGCTGCTTACTCAATAAATTTATACAGAATGGTTAATCATGGAGGATTTGTTGGGGGGGTAAAAACAGAGGGGTATTTTAGTTCTCGATGTGTTTTGGGGAGGTTTTTATGTATTTTCCCTTTAGTTCTTATAAGTCTTGTTATTGATTTTTTTATTTAAATAAAAAGTTGTATTGTGCCAGATAAATGGGTTATCTTGATGGGATAAAATATGAAAGGTTTTGACTTTCTAATACTTTTAATTCCAATAGTTTAGAGAATATTAAATTGCAGATTTAAAGGTGGAGGAAGGATCCTTGGAATTAGTGCTATAAGTATATTTGTATAGTTGCCTTCCACGCAAAAGGATTTTCGTTTATTTAAGAAAAATAGCATAAAAGTTTCGATAACTTAATTAAAGTAGTAGGCTTTTAACCTAAAAATATTCACATATTGAATTCGAAATTCATGGGCGGCTGTGGAAGTAACAAGTTGTAGCCTTGTTTACGGGGTAAGTTATACCTCCCCATGAAAAAAAATGAATGTGTCTATTCGGGAAAGTCATTGATTACTAAGACTTGCAAGTGCTAGGGTTTATCGATTGATAGCCCCTTTAAATTTGAGATTTTTTTGAAATTTTGGTTCTTTGTTAGGGGTTTGTCTGGTTTGTCAGATTGTTAGTGGATTAATACTAGCAATTCATTATGTACCTGAGCCTAGATTAGTTTTTGATTTAGTTATTGAAAGTAGACGAGATGTAAAAATAGGATGGTTTATACGAAGAGTTCATGCTAATGGGGCTTCCTTTTTTTTTATGCTGCTTTATGTTCATGTTGGACGTGGGATATATTTTGGCTCCTATATATATAAAAAAGCTTGAGTTGTTGGGTGAATTATATTGGTATTAACAATGGCAGAGGGGTTTTTAGGTTATGTGTTGGCTTGAGGTCAGATATCTTATTGAGGGGCTACTGTTATTACTAATATATTTACAGCTATCCCATATGTTGGGGTAATACTAGTGGAATGGATTTGGGGGGGTTTTGTGGTTGGGGGTTCGACTTTAGTACGATTTTATGTAATCCATTTTTTAATTCCATTTATCTTATTGGTATTAACAATTGTTCATTTACTGTATCTTCATCAAATAGAAACAGATGGCCCGTTGGGTGTTAGGGTGGATAATTGAAAAATTCCTTTTTCTCCTTACTATGTATGAAAGGATGTCTTAGGTTTTGTAGTTTATTTAGGTATTTTATTTTTTGTCTCTTTTTTAACTCCTGATTTTTTTTTGGACCCTGTTAATTTTATAGTGGCTGATGGTATAAAAACTCCAGCACACATTAAACCTGAATGGTATTTTCTATTTGCTTATGCTATTTTGCGAGCTGTGCCTAGAAAGGTAGGGGGAGTGGTTGTTTTACTTATATCCGTCTTAGTCTTGTTGTTTTTACCTTTTTTAGATTTAGATAAAAGTGTTCGAAGATTAGTGTTCTCTCCTTTGGGTCAATTCTGTTTTTGGAGTTTTATTAGAAATTTTATTCTCCTATCTTGGGTTGGAATGAGTCCTGTACATTATCCCTATATTATATTAGGTCAATGGTTTTCTTATGTTTATTTTTCTTGTTTTTTCTTATTTCCTTTTTTTAAAAAAAGGTGAGTTTGGTTTGTATTAAGGTATAAATGAAAGTAAATATTAATGGCTGTGTGGGCTCAAACTTATTTTTTAAACTCGAATTCAATAATTTTATTTTTTTTAGCTGAGTACCATAATTTAACCATATTCTTAATAAGTAATATTTTAGTATTTTTACTTAGTGTATTGATTTTATTACTTAGTAGACGTGGTTGTTGTACTTATCCTTGGAAGGAGGATAATAAAACTTTAGAGATTTTGTGAACCATTTTTCCTGCTTATTGACTAATTATACTAGCTGTTCCTTCTTTAGGAAATCTTTATCGGATAGATTTAAGAAAGTGTGAATATGATGTATTATTTAAGGCTATTGGTAACCAATGGTATTGGAGTTATGAATATAGAATAGGGGGATTGTTGAGGGAAAATTATAAATTCTTAAATAGAGAAATTTTTTATAGTTCAGGTAAGATAAAAAGAGTTTTAGATAATTGTTGAGGGGATGTTTCCTATGATGGGGGGGTTAGATTTGTGTCTTATATGGAGGATGTAAATTCACTAGATTTAGGGGATTATCGACTTTTGGAAGTTGATAATCGGGTTATTTGTCCTGGATTAGTAAATGTTCGGGTTAATATCACGTCTGGGGATGTTATTCATTCTTGGACTATACCATCTTTAGGGGTAAAGGTTGATGCAGTTCCTGGTCGTTTAAATTGTGCCACTTTTAAAGCACTAAGATACGGGGTTTTTTATGGTCAATGTTCTGAGATATGTGGGGCTAAACATTCTTTTATACCTATTTGTTTAGAGGTTATTCCGTTTAATTGATTTCGTTTATGGTTAAAAGAATTTCAAATAGGAAACTAATGGTTTTAATAGTTTAAATTTAAAATATAACATTGAAGATGTTAAGCTAAAAGATATTTTTTAAAACAAATATAAAAAGACTTTAAGTTATATAGACTGAGAGCCTTCAAAGCTTTTAGAGGGAGGGAATTCCAAGTCTTGGGGGATATGGTTGTAAGAAGGTTTTCTTTTTTATTATGTGTGGTTTTTGTGTTAGCGGGGGTAGCTTTCTATACTTTGTTTGAACGAAAAAGGCTATCTTATTCTCAACGGCGTAAAGGACCTAATAAAGTTAGGTTAAAAGGTTTACCTCAACCTATATCAGATGCTATTAAGTTGTTTATAAAGGAATATTTTGTCCCAATAAAAGCAGGGTCAATTAGATTTTTGTTAGGCCCTTTTATAATATTATTTTTGGCTTTAATAATATGGTTGTCAGTTCCCTTTTACAGAAATATGAGAAGTTTAAGATTCTCTATTATTTTTTTTTTTTGTGTCTCTTCTTTAGGGGTGTACTCTACTTTCTTAATAGGGTGATCTTCTAACTCTAAATATGCAGTGTTTGGGGCAATACGGGCTGTTGCTCAGGCTATCTCTTATGAGGTGGTTATTATCTTATTAATGATTGGCCCAATTATTTTGGTTGGAGGATTTAATATACTATATGTTTCAGATTTTGGGGTTTGATTTGGGCTGGTTATTTTTATTTACTTATTAATTTGAGTTTTTACTTGTTTAGCTGAGACTAATCGTTCCCCTTTTGATTTTGTTGAGGGGGAGTCTGAGTTAGTCTCTGGATTTAATGTTGAGTATGGGGGGGTAGGGTTTGCTATGATTTTTATGGCTGAGTATGCTAACATTATTTTTATTAGGGTAATTAGGGCATTATTTTTTTGTGGAGGGGGAAGAATTATTTATACTTATAGGCTTATAATTAGATCTATAAAATTTATTTTTTTTGTTTTAGTATTTATGTTTTTAGTAGTTCAAGCACGAGCTTCGTATCCCCGATACCGTTATGATTTACTTATAAATTTAACTTGGATAAAATTTCTTCCGGTTAGATTAGGGATTAGATTAGTACTTTTTTGTGTTCTATAATTTGGGTTTCAGTAGTCTATGTAATAGGATATTAGTTTTGTAAACTAATGGAGAGCATTTTTGTTTCTGTTTCAACTTAAGAAGGAAAGTGTAATAAAGCACGTTAGGTTTTGGGCCTAAAAGAAAAATTTAGTGTTTTTTCTTTTAGGAGGGGCAGGGTTTTATATTTTAACAAAAAAGTTAGATTTGCGTTCTAAAAATGAGAGGAAGTCTCTAAAACCAATTTTATGACACAGAAAAATTTAGTTGGTCTTATAGGATTAATACGACGAGGCTACCAGGTAGTAAAACCTAGGCCTTGGCCGTTTAGGTGTGCCAGAGGAGCATTTTTTTTAGTAAGGGGGTTAGTTGGTTGAATATGAAAGGGGTTGTTTGGGGGTATATATGGGGGGATTTTTTTGGTAGTAGGATTATTTGTTTTACTTTCAAGAATATTTTGTTGAATGCGAGACATAGTTCGTGAGGGAACTTATTGTGGGAAGCACACTACTCTAACTATTCGAGGACTTGGAATTGGGATAGTTACTTTCTTAATTTCTGAGGTGTTATTTTTTGTTTCATTATTTTGAGCTTATTTCCATGCTTCTTTGGGAAGATTAAGTCAAGGTCAACCTTGGCCTCATTTAGGGGTGTGGGCACCTCATCCTTTTGGAATTCCTCTATTAGAAACATGTGTATTAGTAACTTCAGGTAAGTCAGCTAATTGGGCTAAAAATTCCCTGCTAGCAGGGAATTTAAATGAAACTATTTTTGGGCTAGTATGTACTATTATTTTAGGGGCTTATTTTACTCGGTTACAATTATGGGAATATTATTGACTTTCTTTTTCGATTTGAGATGGGGTATATGGTTCTTGTTTTTATTTATTAACAGGGTTTCATGGCCTACATGTAATTATTGGAACTATTTTTTTGATTGTAACTATATTACGAGTCTGATTACGACATTTTTCGGTGGGTCATCATTTTGGGTTTACGGCGGCAGTATGATACTGACATTTTGTTGATGTGGTTTGAATTTTTGTTTATTTATTTATTTATTGTTGAGGTTATTGGGGAAGACCGATTAGTTATTAGTTTAATTTATAAAGAATGTTACATTGTGGGTGTAGATGAAAGATACTCTCTTAACTAATGAATTTATGTTAGAATGTTTTTTTTTTTTTTTTTTTTTTTGAATATTTTTTGCTCAGCACCCTTTTAGTTTGGGTGCTATTATACTTTTAATAAGAATCCTTTTAGGAGGGTTAATTAGAAGGTTAATAGGAAGATGGTATGGTTTTATTTTGTTCTTAATTTTTGTGGGAGGGTTATTAGTGTTATTCGCGTATACTTGTGCATTAACGCCTATATTTATAGGTTACAAAAAAAGCCATAAAAATGTGGGGGGGGTTTTTTTGAGATTTCTATTAATCATTATTTACTTTTTAGTTTTAAGTGGGTTTGGAACAGAATTTCTTGATGGGTTAGGATTTGGGAGAGGTGTTTCTATAAGTTGAGGGGTTTTGGTCACTTCTTTTGTGTGAGATGTGAGTATTGTTTGATTAGTAAGGGTTTTGTTTTTAGCTATGATCTTAGTGGCTCATATTTGTAAGAAGCAAGGGTTTCCGTTACGGGCTTTCAGGAAGAAATAAATGATAAAATTTTTTCATGGGGGGAGAGGGTTAAGTAGGGCATATTGACTTTTTTTTTGTTGTTTTTTTATGTTGGGTAGGATATTTTATTCTTTTAATTATGCGTTTCTAGTTGAAATTAGTTTTATTAAAGTAGGTTCTTTTTCGTTTTCTTTACCTATTTTGTTGAGATGAGAGAATTATTTAACTTCTATGGTAGTTTGTTTTGTTTCTGGTTGTGTACTAATATATAGGAAGGCATATATAAGAGAGGAAAAGGATTTTGAGCGATTTGTTTATTTAGTTTGTTTGTTTGTTTTTAGAATAAATTTATTAATTTTTATCCCAAGGATGTATTTTTTATTTTTAGGGTGGGATGGTTTAGGGATTGTCTCATTTATTTTAGTAATTTATTATCAAAATAGAAAGTCTTTAGGTTCTGGAATAATTACTATTTTAAGGAATCGAATTGGGGATGTGTTTTTATTTTTAAGAATCACTCTCATGAGGTGTTTAGGTTATTGATTTTGGGAGGGTTTTGATGTAAGAAAAAATTTTATATCTAGGGTTGATTTCTTTATTTTAGGATTTAGGCTTATAGTGGCCGGTATTACTAAAAGAGCTCAGTTTCCTTTTTGTGCTTGATTACCTGCTGCAATGGCGGCACCTACTCCTGTATCGGCTTTGGTTCATTCTTCTACTTTGGTTACTGCTGGGGTTTTTCTATTTTGTCGATTTAGAGGGGTTTTATTAGGAAGAATTGAGATTGTCCAGTTACTATTTTTTATTTCGTTATTCACTATAATTTTATCTGGGGGTATTTGTTGTGTTGAGTTTGATATGAAAAAGGTTATTGCTTTCTCTACTTTAAGTCAATTAGGGGTAATAATATTTTCTTTTTCTTTAGGTTTGGTTGGTTTTAGGTTATTTCATTTAATAACTCATGCTGTTTTTAAGGCTTTAATATTTTTATGTGCTGGATTTGTTATCTATTATTCAAGTCATGCTCAAGATGTCCGTTGTATTAGAGGATTTTGATGAATTAGTCCTTTGGTGAGAGGAAGAATTATTACATCAGCTCTCTGTTTGGGGGGGGCTCCTTTTTTAAGGGGATTTTATTCTAAAGATTTAATTTTGGAGGGATATTTAATGGGTAGGATAGCTATGGGGGGCATGATTTGTTTAGTAGTAGCTACTTCAATAACTGTTTGTTATAGATTTCGATTATGTTATGTTGTTTTAGTTGGAATGAAGGGAGATAGTATTGAAGATGTGATGGGTGGAAAAGTTTCTTTTTTATTCTTTTTCCCTATACTATCTCTTCAGATATTAGGAATTTTTGAGGGCGCATTAATTCAGAATTTTATGATGGATTATAATTCTTTTGAGTTTGTTAGAGATTTTCTAAAAGTTGTACTTATTAGTATTTTGTTGATTAGTGTATTTTTAGGGGGAGTTTTAGTGACTAAAAGTATTTCTAATAGGGTTTTCCTATACTTTTTCCTGTCTATTCTATACCTGAGTCCTCTTAGTGGGCAAGTTTTAAGGAAAGTAGGGTTGAGAGTTGCCAAGAAATCTTTTGAGGTGATGGATCAAGGGGTTTTTGAGGTGTTACTTGGAGGGAAAGGCTTAAAAGTAGTTGGGGACTATTTAAGAAATAAAAGAATAAAAGTTAGGGCTTTAAGTTCTACTTATGAAATAGGTTTTTATTTTGTAATTATATTTGTGATTTTTAGTATTTTTTCTTTCTTCTTAAGTTTTTAAGTCAAATTTGAGCTCATGAGAAGCAATTGGCTGTTAACCATTAGGGACGTATGTATATACGTAAATTTGATAACGTAGGAAAAATAGATTAAAATAAATTATAGTATTGTCATTACTAAGATGCTTAATTTGAAGCTTTTTCTGGGAAAATGTTTGTTGATATTTTTTCTTTTTGGGATTATCCTAGAGTAATTGGTTTATTTAGTTTTTTTAGTTTTGTGAGTTTTATATTAGGATGTTTTTTTTATAGTGGTATTTTAATTTACTCTAGATACTGGTATCATCCCAATAATATTAGTTCTTTAGGCTTTAGTGGGATAAATTCATTTCTTTTAAGAGTTCGAACTAGGAATGTGCGGCATATTAGAGGAATTAGGGGGTTGTTAATGAGTTTGTTTTTTTTTACTTTTATTTATGTTTTTGGAATTTTTTCACCTTGGTGTTATCCTTTAGGTGTTCATACTGTAATAATTACTGGGATTTCTTTTAGAATGTGATTTATAGGTGTATTTTGTAACATTTTGGCTGAGGATTTTATATATGCTAGACATTTTTGTTTACCTGGGGATGGGTTAGGCTTGAGGGCAGTAATATCAGATATTGAGATTATTAGAAAGTTTCTTCAATGAATCACTGTTAGTCTTCGATTAAGATTAAATATAATTGTTGGGACTTTTATAATTATTGGGGTTTTTAATTTGATTGGGCTAAGAGAAAATTTTTTATGTTCTTTTTTTTGAAAGGAAATGAGAGTAATAAATTTTTTTAATTTATTTATCATTTGGGGAATTGGGGTGGGGGCTTTTATTTATGAGTTAATAATTATGTCTTTACAGATTTTTCTATATATATTTTTGTGACAATTTTACTTAAAAGATAGTTCTTGTTATCGAATAAGGATAAATTAGAGTATTAACTATTAGAAGGTTTAATTTTTAGGTAGAAGAACCATTATAAAATAAAAGGTTAGTTTAACAAAAAAATAGATTGTTTACACCAATTTGATACTAAGTATTTAGTGCCTTTTATTTTTATGGTACGGTTTCTAGTAAATGGCTCTTGTGGAGTTTTATTTTGGGGGGTTATTATTGGAGGGATGGGGTTAAGTGTCAGAAGAATTAGTTGAATAGGGATTTGGATGGGAATAGAAATTAGATTGTTAGGAATTTATGGAGTTTTTTGTGGTAATTTTTCTCAAAATGAGATTATGGCTTCTTTAAAGTATTTTATAATTCAGGCTTTAAGTGCTAATTTAATTCTAATAGGATTTTTATTTCGTGATTGGGGGGTTTTATCTAGGGTATGGGGGGAATTAGTGGTTTACTTTGCAATTTTTTTGAAGGTTGGAGTGTTTCCTTTTTATTATTGGGTTATGCCTGTAATAAGAGGGCTTTCTTGACCGGCTAGTTGGTTATTCTGTACGTTACAAAAGATTATTCCTTTAATGGCTTTTTCGGTTATACTTGAGTCTTTTTTAGTTTTAGGAGATATTTGTGCTTTGTTAAGGGTAATACTAGGGGGAATTGAAGGAATACGTCAAAATAGAATTCGTGGGATTTTTGCTTTCTCTTCTATTGGACAAAGAGGTTGACTTTTATTATTATGTGGTCGAGGGGATAGAATAAGAGTAGTAATATTTTCGGTATTTTATAGGGTTATTTTAATAACTGTTTTTTGGAGGTTTTTTAAGTATGACCCCTATAGTTTTAGGTTTATAAATGTAGGGTTTTTAAGTGAAAATTTTTTGAAGGTGTATAACGTGGTGGTTGTGTTTTCGTTAATAGGGTTACCCCCTTTATGTGGTTTTATTCCTAAAGTGTTGGTATTATGTGAAGTAGGTTTTAGTTTAGGTATGTTTTCTTTATTATTATTATGGGCTGTATTGGCCGCTATGTGGTTTTATTCAAGGTTTTTATTTTGTTGAATAATGGAGAGTTATGGGAGGTATTATTTTTTTGGAATATCGAAATTTTTGACAGGTAAATTAGATAACTTAATAATTTTTTTGTTTTTTTCTTTTAATCTTTGGGGAGGATTACTTTATTTTTTGTGAGCTATAGGGAACAGATAGTTTTAGTTTAAAGGGGATATATAGGGAAAATTTTTATAGTGTTATTTTATGGAAGTTTGTTTCTTTACTATAATTACATTAAGAAAAAATCTTTTTTAGAACTTTAAGTAAGATTTTTTAAAAAGAATACATAAGTTGTTGACAGAGTAGCATAAAATAGTGTATTAAGTTTAGGTCTTAGAGGAAAGAAAATTCTTCTCTGTTAAACATAAAAGGAACAGCTATGACGCACCCTACGGGGTAAAAAGCGAGGGTGGGCGGCTTGTGTTGTAGTGCCCGTTAGGAAACCTAACGGGAGGGAACCTAAGGTTCCCTCCCATATAAAATAATTAAATTATTTTATACGGGTCCCTCCCTCCTTTTTAAAAAAAGGAGGAGTTGGGGGCCATATAAAATAATTTAATTATTTTATATTTTGTTAGTAGTATCATAATGTTATAAATGGGAGGAATGGTATACTGATACCGTATATCTAGGGTAATGGGAGCTTTTAGGTATAGGGTATCAGTATTAGGTATATCCTATAAATGGGAGGAATGGTATACTGATACCGTATATCTAGGGTAATGGGAGCTTTTAGGTATAGGGTATCAGTATTAGGTATATCTTATAAATGGGAGGAATGGTATACTGATACCGTATATCTAGGGTAATGGGAGCTTTTAGGTATAGGGTATCAGTATTAGGTATATCCTATAAATTATAAAGTATAGCCCACTTATTAGGATACCATGCCCCCCCTCATAAATAGGGGGCATGATGGAGTAGTCCTAGTAAGTGGGGGTATACGTGTTTAGTAATAAATTAGGGACCCCCTTTGCAAAATATAACTAATTTTTTAGGGTCGATTTCCGTATTTATATGGTTTGAAAATGTTGGCAGAATAGGGATTTGTTCAGTAAATAGAAATTTTTAGCGTTTTTTTCACGAATTTTTATGGTTTTACCCCCGGTAAATTGGCAAAAAAAATATTTTATTTTTAGGTGGGGCCCCCGACAAATTTCTTAGATAAATAAGGATTTGTGAAGTGATTAAGGGATTTTTTTTTGGCCCCCTAATGTGTTTTTGTGTTTTTTCAGTTAATTAGGAGGAAGGATTATATTTTTTTATTCCTAGAAAATTAGGTAAAATTAACTACTTTGGTAGGGATTTGTGAAGTAACTAAAATTTTTTTAGTATTTTTTACTTAAACGTATTTCTTTGTTTAGTGGTTTGTGAGGGTAAAAATTTTATTTTTTTTAGTGACCGTAAATATGCCTTGTTTATTAGGGTTAATAGGGATTTGTGAAGTATTTTTTTCATTATGAAAATGAATTTTTTATGTTTTTTTATTTTACTATTACAGGTGATTTTAGAAGGAATGTATTTTTAGGGTTGTAATAAATATTTTTTTATGTACATTAGGGAAAATGATTGATTTTTTTTCATAGTTTTTAGTTGTTTTTATTAAAGATTAGTTAGTGATGAGTTGCGTTTTAAGTTAGGGTGATTAGATATTTAGGGGGTTTTTTGTATTTTTGGAGTGCTATATGTAATTAAATATTTAGGGGGTGGTTTGTATTTTTGGAGGAATATATAACTAGATATTTAGGGGGTTTTTTTACTTTTGGAGGGATATATAACTAGATATTTAGGGGGTTTTTGTATTTTTGGGTGGGATATTATGAAACTATAAATTTAGGGGGTTTTTTGTATTTTTGGAGTGCTATGTGTAAATAGATACTTAGGGGGTTTTTTATATTTTTGGGGGAATA